TAGGGGTTTGTGCTTCGCTTCATATCTTACATCAACCGCATTACTTATTGTTTTGTTTTATTTATTCTATTCCAAATCAATGGAGCAGCCATCATTCATTAATAATCAAAATATAAGAGATTATTATTAATAATTAATTTAATATTAAAATTAAATTATTATTAATAATAAATAAGAAACGCTCTGATATCCATATTGAGTCATTCGAAGGTATTTTTTTTAGTTTAACTATCAAAGGATATATTTTCTATTGTATTCTCGTATCGTTTATTCCTATGCGGTCCCAGACGAAATAGAATGATTTTCTATTTTATTTTAGAAGGGATATAATAAAATTCCTTGATTGGCTCTTTGATCCATTTTATTTGACTGATGGATCCAACAAAAAATTTTCATAAATGAAAACTTCTTATTCAAACCGCCTCGTGATCTTCAACCAATTATGCGCTTCAATATAATTACCAGGAGTAAGCGCTATAGCTTGTTTCCAATACTCGGCAGCTTGATCGAACCAAGCCTCCGCAATTTCAGAATCCCCCTGTCGAATGGCCTGTTCTCCTCGGTCGGAATCGGTGGGTAAATTCCTTTCCTTCGAACCGTACTTGAGAGTTTCCTACCTCATACGGCTCGGCAATCCATTATTTTTTTGGTGTCCCATCCTAATCCAATCCATCGAAATGAATAAGATTTTTCGTAAATCTATCCCATTTTTTATTGGCTTAACCAGAAGAGATTAATTAATTTACATGAGTTTCAAACTTGAATTTTGATTACTAATCGAATCAGTTTTATCTTTTCTCCCACCTTCAGAAGAATGAAACCTAGGCATCCTCCGCTATCGGTATAATTTTTTCTGAAAGGTAACTATCTCGGTTTCATTTTCATATAGAAATTCATATAGAATCTTTGAAAAAGACTTTCCTCCATAAGAAAAGGGCTTACTATCTTTGGGATCTGATGCTACACCGCTGCTTAATACCTTAGTGGATCGACTCTATCACATAAGTTGATTCCTAACTTTTATCTCATATCATGACAGACATAAGTAAGCAGTTCTTATTGTATCGGACCAAAACCTCGCAAATTGATCTTTACGGCGCTTCCTCTAACAATTGGATCTTTTATCCATAGAATAAAATGGGCATATCTATTTCTTCATATTTCGGATTATATGAAGTCTCTTTTTTTGCTACAGCTAATAAAAATCGTTGTTTTGTACGATACTTATGTAGAAAGCCCTTTTTTTATTTTATTTGGAGTATTTGCTTTTACTTTTTACTAGCCTATTTTCTCTTTTTTCCTCTTTTCTATAGTGGAGATAGTCGCACGTAATGACAGATCACGGCCATATTATTAAAAGCTTGCGGTAAGAATGGATTTCGTTCGAGTGCTCGGAAATAATATTCCAAAGCTTTCGTATGTTCTCCATTGCTTGTGTGGATAAGGCCTATGTTATAAAGTATATAACTTCGATCATAGGGATCAATTTCTAGTCGCGTAGCTTCGTAATAATTTTGTAAAGCTTCCGCATAATTTCCTTCGGATTGGGCTGACATCCGTTACGGTCGTTCATTCTATTCAAAGAATCCCCGTTCCAGAACCGTACATGAGATTTTCACCTCATACGGCTCCTCCCTTCTGTGCATAATGATAATAATCCATGAAATCCAAATGAAATATTCTCATTATAAACTGAGAGGGGCTAGCGTTTTTACAAGAAATCTCTAGCCAACCCTCCTGCAAGAGGTATTTTCTTAACACCAAGGGCATTGGTGCTATATAGAAAAGGTAACTCCAACAATTTATTTGTCCTCAACGCCCCCTATTTTCAGGAATTAGTCACTTCAACGGTCTTCGATGGTTATACGGGTATCCAAAGTACGAACGAGATGGATGTTTGTTGTCCCAACCATTCTTGGTAGTCCCGATCCCGATAAGGAAAGGGGATAATTTATAACAAAGTTTTTGTGTTGTTGATTCCTAGGTGTAGCGCTTTTTCCCCTATGCCGCCCATTGGTACTAGTATAGTGGGATTGACCTAGAATACAGAACCCATAGGTCTAACCTTTCGCTTAAGACTCGAATCAAAATGAAAGCGTCTGAGGCTGCATCAACCGAGGATACACGACAGAAGGGGTTGTTCCATTTTCAAACTTCACCTTCAACAAGCGTAGGTTTATTTCAATAATAGTTTTATTTCTATCCCGAATGAATCATATGGCTGTCTCGTAAAATAAAATTGAGAATGATAAATAAAAACAAATCAAAAAATCAAATCGCACCATCTCTGTAATAGGTAAATGCTTCTTTTTCTCCTGAAGTTGTCGGAATTATCCGTAATAAGATATTAGCTACAATTGAAAAGGTCTTATCAATAAAATTTCCATTTATCCGCGATCTAGGCATAGTTAACAATCCATTCGATAATTCTTCGCATTACCTCTCGGGGGAAAAAAATCCCACAAAAAGGGAATTTACAGTACGAAATAACATAAAAACA